TGAATAAAAAAATACTTTTTAGACGAATATCACATAGATATCTCAACCTATCATTTTCGATTACGAAAAAGAATTATTACATAATAATAATTCTATCTTTCTAAATAAGATAGGTATGAATAAAAAAAAGATCTCTTTTTGCAATTCTAGTCTTTCTATTTTATTTCGTTCCTATTCTCCTTTCTCAAAAAAAGGGACATTATCCAAAGTAAAAGATTTCTTCGTTCTTGATAGTTATTTACTTAATCGGTGGATAGGAACATACTCTGGATCGAAATTGTGGGGGGTACTTCTTAATCATTTCTACCAACTTAAAGCCCCAACTAAAATTCCTTTTCTATAAAGAAATATCCTGTTGGATAATTTCCAGAATCTCTATTATTAATCCTTTGTGTATCTTGGTCTTCCTAACCATCCACTCATTTTGTTTGAATCTCCCATTAGGGTAATAGAGCTATGTTAATAGATGGTAAAAACCCCATAAGTTGATCTTTTGAACCCGCTTCAAGTGATGATGACTAATCAACCAATCTTGGGGTAAACGGTCTCGACTGCTTATGTCTTTACTTTAAACTTAATTCTTGTACATAGGAAATGAGATTGAATTCCTTTAACAGCAAATCTTTCAGCCGTTTTATCTCACTCATATAACTATCTGGTTTAGTTTATCAACCCCAATGATGAATAAAAAAATATAAAATAGATATTCAGCTCATTTAACTTTCTTGCTAGAAATAGGGGAAATTTTATGTCTCACTGAATCACACGTAGAGATATTGATAATACACATAGAGTTAATGGTATTTCATAACTAATTGATTGAGCAGCAGCCCTTAATCCACCTAAAAAGGAATATTTATTATTTGATCCATATCCCGACATAAGAAGTCCAACGGGAGCAAGACTTGAAACGGCTATCCATAAAAAAACACCAATACTAAGATCGGCTAGAATAAGTCGATAGCTAAAAGGAATTACTGAATAACTTAGTAAAATGGATATGACCGCTATCGATGGCCCCATACTGAATAAACGAGTATTGCCTCGAGATGGAAGAAGATTCTCTTTGAAAAGTAGTTTTGTACCATCTGCTAGAGCTTGAAGAATTCCTAAAGGCCCGGCGTATTCAGGTCCAATACGTTGTTGTATTCCTGCAGATATTTCTCTTTCTAACCAAACAATTACTAGTACACCTAGTGTGATTCCTAATACAAGAGTAAAAATAGGGACAAGCATCCATATGATCCCATAGACCTCTTTTAAGGATTCCAATTTGGAAAAAGAATTGATAGCTTGTATTTCAGTTGTATCAATTATCATTTCAACGATCAACTTCTCCCATAATGATATCTATGCTACCTAGTATCGTCATAATATCAGCCAATTTAATTCTTTTAACTAACTGAGGAAGAATTTGCAAGTTGATAAAACCCGGCGGTCGAATTTTCCATCTCCAAGGAAAAACACTCCGATCTCCTATCATAAAAATTCCTAATTCGCCTTTTGGTGCTTCGACTCTTACATAAAGTTCTTGCTTCGACAATTCAAAAGTTGGAGAAGGTTTTTTGCTAATAAATCGATATTGAAAATCATTCCATTCAGGGTTTTTTATTCTATCAAAGCGTCGGCTTTCTAAATTCTCATAGGGTCCCCCTGGAATTCCTTCCAGAGCCTGTTGGATAATTTTTATGGATTCTGCCATTTCACTGATTCGTACTAAATAACGTGCTAATGAATCCCCTTCTTTTTGCCATTGAACCTCCCAATCAAATTCGTCGTAACACTCATAACGATCAACTTTACGAAGATCCCATTGTATTCCAGAAGCTCGTAGCATTGGTCCTGATAAACCCCAACTTAGTGCTTCTTCTGCGCCAATAATGCCTACACCTTCAACTCGTTCTAAAAAAATAGGATTCCGTGTAATAAGCTTTTGATATTCAGCAACCCCGGTTAAAAAATAATCGCAGAAATCCAAACATTTATCTATCCAGCCATGAGGTAGATCAGCAGCTACTCCTCCGATACGAAAGTAATTATGCATCATGCGCATACCGGTGGCAGCTTCGAATAGGTCATATATCAATTCTCGTTCTCGAAAAATATAGAAGAAAGGAGTCTGTGCCCCAATATCTGCCATAAAAGGGCCAAGCCATAACAAATGGGAAGCGATACGACTCAACTCCAACATAATAGCTCTGATATAGCTAGCCCTTTGAGGTACTTGAATATTGCCTAGCTGTTCCGGTCCATTTACAGTTATTGCTTCTGTGAACATAGTAGCTAAATAATCCCAACGCGTTACATAAGGCAAATATTGTATAATTGTTCGATTTTCTGCAATTTTCTCCATCCCTCTATGTAAATAACCCAATATTGGTTCACAGTCAATAACATCTTCACCATCGAGAGTAACTATCAGTCGAAGAACACCGTGCATTGATGGGTGGTGAGGGCCCATATTGACTATCATGAGGTCTTTTCTTGTAGTTGGCGCAATCATAAGTTTTTTCCCGAGTCATTATTCCATGCGGTGCTGAAAGTAAAAAGAAGTTCATCAAAATTGAAATGAATAAGTTTAAATGGTATCACACTTCAGATTAACGAGTTTTTATTTCTCGAATATCCAACTCACTAATTAATTCTTTATAAAGTCCTATATTTTTTTTTGACAAATAAGCCAGCAGCCGTTGACGTTTTCCCAAAATTTTTCGCAAACCTCTCTGAGATGAAGAGTCTTTTTTGTGCAATTCCAAATGTGAAGTAAGTCTCCTTATTTTAGTGGTGAAACTGAATACTTGAAATTCAACAGATTTATTCCCTCTGTTTTCTTCGTTTTCTTTTTGAGAAATAATCGAAATGAATGAATTTTTGACCATAAAAAAACGCCCTTTGCCCCCCTTTTTTTACATATATGGATTTTACTAATCAGTAATAATAATGCCATTCATTTTAATGCGGTATATACAATAATATAATTTATGAACTCCTAATTTTCTGAAGTCAAATCAATCCAATTAAAAATTGGATTTAGATAGGGGATAGAAAGGGATTGGTACATTTTCGCATCGAAAAATTTAGACCTAAAATGAAGCAGGTTCTGTTGATTTCTTTCGCGAGCTAAGTGAGGCAAATTTCGTATTGGCTATTCGAATGAAATTTAAGACATGTGATGTGTGTATTTGGTTGCTTTCATATACCCTATAGCATATAGTGAAAAGCATATAGTTAAAAAGTGTATTATCCACGAACTTTCAATCGTGGATACATCTGTATTCTTAACATATAAAAATGACTGCCATTGTTGGTATCAAACCAAGAACGATTCATACAAGCTAAATCTTCTAATCGATAATTAGGCCAAAGAAAAAGCTTTAATTTAATTAAGTGATTTTTCTCTCTATCCAGATATTTATTATCAACCAAAGCTTGGTTGCTGTTTTTTACGCTCTTCTCGTTCCAAAATACTAAATTTCTATCTACATCATTCCTACTCTTTAAATTGAAACAAATTATAATTCTCAATTTTCTACGACGTATAAACGATAAAATATTTTCAGGAACAAGCAAATCTAAATGAGGTTTGTGCCTATTTCCAGTTATTCTTTGATGTGTTGAACTAGCTTCATCAAAATTATTCTTAGAAACATATCTTTGTTCTTGGTATTTTTGATTAGTCTGGTGCTTACTCTTATGAAATAACGAAATACCTATGATTTGATACATAATCAATTGTCCATCGTCGTTTCCAGGCAAACGAATGGGTTCTATAATCAATACTCCCCTTTTCATCAATTCTGTAAGAGTTAAATTCTTCTGAATCAACATTATATCCAAACTTATTTCTCTCTTTTGAATCGAGGATATAATAATTTTTCTTGGATCTATCAGTTTAAGGAGGAGACAATATACCTTGATATTATTGATCATTTTTTGATTCAAAGTATCGTCCCATCTCAATTGAAAAAGCAAATAACGTTTCAGGAAGAAATCTAGTTCTGCTTCTGTGTTACTTTTGTATTGTTTTTGCTTTGTCCCTTTTTTGATGTCTGATCTTGCATAATTTTCTTCAATTTCGTTTTGTTGGGAAAGAATGGAGCGAAGATATCCTCGGCCTGTGGGTTCTTTTTGTTCTTGATTTCGATTATTTTTAGTTGATGGTATCAAAAAACTTCGTTTTTGCTTTTCATTGATCTTTTTGTTTTCACTACTATTTTTATTTCTATTCAAATTTAAAAGAAGTAATTTACTTGGTATAAACCAAGGTTTTGTTTTATATGAATTATAAAGTAACACAAATTCTGGGAAGAACCAAAGTTCTAGATTTGATATGGGACGCTTTAACATTTTTTCATTCATTCCCATCCAATCAAAAAATACTTTGTGGGAGTTTGGTGGATTGATTTCTGGAATAATAAGATAAAAAAGATCTTTTTTATTAATTTTCATTATTTGAGAATTTTTAGTACCAATCTGAATATCTTGATTTATATTAGTATCGATCGCGATCCAGGTTTCAATATCTACCCTTGGTGTAAGAGAAAAATTGATAATTTTCCAATCAAAATATTTTCTATTGGCAGTTTTTTCTATAGATATAATATCGACCTTTCCTAGAAAATTATTGATAGAAACGCTCCTCAGCATATCAAAAAGGGTGTTTTTATGTGTGTTATAAGAAATACCTCGATTCTTATTTCCTTGAAACGGAGATCTAGAAAAAAAGCATTCCGTTTTCTTTTTATTTTCATAATCATAATTAATAAATTTATATGATAAAAGATCATATCTATAGTATTTTTGAAAATTATCTTTTTTATTCGATTTATTCGCTAATGAATAGACTTTCATTTTTTGTTGTTTTTTGGAATCAATTAATTCGGTTTTTTCATATGAATGCCGTTTGCTTAAATTTTCCTTTTTCGTCATACGACACTGATGAACCCTATTTCGCCACTTTTCTGGTATTAATCTAGACCATCTGATATGAGACAAATCATATTGATTATACCCTTTCAACCAGCCTTTCCATTGATTCATTTTAGAACTCGAAAGTTTTTTATCTTCTAATTTCGAATGAAACATCTCTTGTATTTCAAAAGAATCCTTTATTTCAGGTTTAAGAAAAAAACGGATTCCTTGATATTGAAGAATAGATCTTAATTTAGATGAGTTACTAACTTGGATTTTTGATAATTTGTAAAATACATATGCTTGTGACATGTAGGATAAGTCATAAAAAAAATGTGAATTTTTTTTACTAATACTATCAAGCGGCTTTTTTATAGTCGACATAAACAGAATTGGATTTTTCTTTGTTTTATTAATTTTCTCTTGCTTTCTTTCATTATTGGAAATTAAATTCTCAATTATTTTTTTTGTTGATTTAAGAAAAAGTTCTGTATTCATTCTGGGAATATTAATGATAGATAAAAACATATCTGTGTATATTCTTTCAATGAAGAAGTTCAAAAAGGGGGGTAATTTAGAGATTAATCGAGCATTTCTTCTTTTTAATATTTGCAATTTTGCTAATCTTTTAGCATTATAACTTGTTTTGTTAGGACTAATATTATTTATTCTTGTAGTTACTTTTTTTTTCTCTTTTGTAATTCTTTCTATTTGATTTCGAATTCTACTTGTTCTATCAGTCAGATCCTTCATCTTTTTTTCTGTCAATGAAGAATTGGGCCAATTAGTGGATGCAATTTTACTAAAGGATTTGTGAATTATCTGATTGCTGATTATGGAATCTTTTTCTTCTTTATTTTTATTTTCACTCGATTCATATACTTCTACTTCTCTTAATTGAAATAATAGAATTGTATTTACTTTTGAAAGTTTTTTTATTATTTTTTTTATAAAACTAACACTTTTGATAATCCATTTTTTTGTTTCTTTTGAAGCTTTTCGAAGCGATTTTGTTTTTCCTTTGAAAACTATTAGAACTAGAAAATACTTCTTTTTTAATTTTCCAATTTGTTTTTCGAGTTCCTTAAAAATTGGTTTAAAAAAGGAAGGTCGTTTTAGGGGTGAACCAAAAGGAAATTCGGCTTCCATTCCCCAAACTGTTAAAAAAGAAAAATAATCTTTTTCTTTTTTCTTTTTCATTATTAAATCTTTCTGAGAATATCGTAGTTTCGATTTGTGCCAAGGTTTTAGACAGAAAGGAAATAATATTTTTATCTGAATACCGTCTGTCAACCAATTTTTCGGAAATTCTCTTTCTGATAATGGAACACCATTATAAGTACATTTAACATACATCTCTCTATTCCAGTCCTGTAAATCCTCAGACCATTCAGGAAGTTGCAATAGGAATATACGTCCAATATTTTTCGCGATTATGAATGAAGGGAATAGAATATATTTTCTAAAAATGGATTGAGTTAGTAATATGCAACCTCTTATTACTTGCGTAAATGGTATGGTATCCCAGGCCTCTGCTATCTTTATTCGTGCTTTCTCCTTTCTTTTGTTCTCCTCGTTTTTTTCTTTTCTTTTTGTTTGCTCTTCTGTATACTCTACAATTTTTAATACTTTCCTTTTTCCCACCCAATTTTTAAAAATTCGTTTAATCAACCCGGAGATATCAAAAGAAAAAAGAGGGGGGTTTTGCATTCTGTTCAAAAAAAGAGGGGCATGCGCGTTTGCTTGAAACAATTTCCAAATTACTATTTTACGCCTTTGAGCCCGTATAGAACCTTTGATTATACCTCGCCGAAAATCTGATTGTTGTGAATAGCGCATGAAAGCTACTTCGTCTGTTTGATCGGGTGTATTAGTATCCTCTTTTTTACCAGTAAAAATTACTACACGTTTCGCTTTTCTTGAGCGAATTTGATGATCTACTGGGACATCTTCTTGATATTCTCCTGATTGTTGTTCCAAATCGGTGATTAATTTGTATGTCCATCGAGGGACTTTTTTAATGATTTCTTTTATTTTAATTGATTTGCTGCGAATTTTTTGATCATTAGTATCCTTATTTACAGAATAGTTCAAATATTTTACTTTTTTTTCTGAATCTATTTTACTGATGAAAGTTAAGAAATCAACAATTTCTGTTGATAATGGTTTTTTAGTAAACCTATTCATTCTATGTTCAACTTCTTGGAAAGCAGTATCCAGAAGAAGGATACCATGAATCCGGTTTATCCCAAATTTATTTAATAAATCGTCTATTGAAGTTTTTTTTAGGATTAACAGTGAGGGGCTTTTGTGAATTGTTCTCCGATATGATCCGTTCAAAAGGGGATCATACCCTTTGGATAAGTATTCTTTTGTAGAATCATCATTACACAATCGAGTCCTTGTTTCGAGTATGTTCAAAAAAAGATCTTTTTTGTCTAAGGCTTCAATTCGATTTATAAATTCGTTGTTTAAAATTTTCGCTTTTTGTTTATTGATATAAACCCAAGACCTGTAGAGGTCAGGGGATATCCTTTTTTTTGTCATTTCCAAAAAAATTGACAAATCGGGGGGATATGTAAAAGATAT